GGCCATAAGCGCTATAAACGGGAAAGCAGGCAGGTAAAGACACGAAAACTAGCTTATGATATTAGACACTACACTTGGAGTATTCCCCGATGTCCTATCCCCATGGAGACCCCTATGTCCTAGTTATTCCCAATAGAGGTTATTCCCCATCCATAGAGAATCTGTCTCGGCGGTAAATGATTTATGATTCCAAAGCACGCCCTGTTCGTTCAGCTCGGCCGGCATTTCTGTTTTCATAAGGGGGATTCATCTCTGTCTTCAAATTATGCTAGCTAATGGGCTCCATCCTCGTGGTAACTATAAAGTAATGAATGACGAATCCAAGCAAAGGCCCTCTACAAGATACGAAACCTCGCCATTTGGTCTAGCCCAGGCTGTGAGCTTCTTCTTCTTACTATGAGGAGCCTCTTTCTGCTCGCTCCTTCCCCACCCTTCGTTTTTGATTTTTGAATAGAGCGATCGAAGAGAATAGCATTTCATTCTTTTTCAATTCCTTAAAAGGTAGCTATTGAATAAGGGTAGTGAAACATTAGCACAAGCGCTAAGCGATAAGAATACCTTGAGTTTCTAAATCTGAGTTATAGGCGCAATTACCACTCTCTATTTGTATTTGTGAAATTATTTGTAAAACAATATGAGCAAGCTTCTCTAGACTCCCTATCCCCACCCCGTTTGGCACTTCTTTTTATTGAAATCCAATCCTGTTAGCTCGAGCTCAAGGTATTTTGGAGAGAGCCTCTCACCCTTCGGCTTTCTGGGGTTGCTCGCTTTGAAAAGCTTCTTGGGATTAAGATCAAGCAAGTGGGGTACCTTAAGCGCTTCCAAGAACGTACGCTCATCAAAGGCTTGAGATCGTGTACCTGTGTCTCGAGTCCTAGGAAAAGGGCCCTAGCCTTTTCTTTTTCATTTTCCAAATAGGGGGGGGAAGTGGGAGCTTATCGACTGAAAGGGCCAAACCAAAGAGGATTGACCCCCGGAAGATAGAAAGCAATATCGGAATGCTTAAAGCGCTAGAGTCGGGAGCTGCAACAGGCTTGCTCTTTTGTCTTTTGTTTTGGGTGGGCCTATCTAGCTTCTTGTCCTACCCACTATGATTTGCCAAAGAAGGGCTCAACGGGGCTGAGAGAGAAAGCCCTAAATAACCATATTTCATATTCCCCTTCCCAAGATGTTAGTAGAAATCCAATCCTATCAAGAAGGGGTGTGTTTTGGGGCACTCAGGCTTAGAAAGCTGAAGCGTATGGTGGGGTTGCTTAAAGTATGCCTCTCTCCTGGACGAAGTCAAGAAGAAATGGGCTATCTGTTGAAAAGTCCGGAACGATGGTTCTCTGACTCAGTAATTCTTTTGTTTCACAAAATGAGTTATATAGGGCGAGTCGAGTTTCACTCTGATAGGGCAATGAATTCCATTTGGGTTTGGCAAAGCCAATATATGTGACAGGAAAGGTCGTTCAGAGAATATAGAATATGGAGAGTCTAGAGATTTCAGCTTTTCTGCCTAGCTCTACAGAAATGGAAAGCCCTATGCAGCAGTTTATGATTTTCAACCTAACAGGGACAGACAGAGGCATTGACATATAAAAAAAGTGTGTCTCGTTTCCCTTTGAGCAGATCAGAGCTGATGACAAGAGAGAGACCAGTTGATTAAATTAGGGTGCCCGGGGCATGCGCTCTAACTTTGATAGTTGCACAAAAAAAAAGGGGAAAGCCCGACTCAACTTAACGCAAGGGCTCGTTGCAGACCTCTATTAGGGCGTAAAGCATGGAATTCTGCCTAACTAAGTTTGATCGGGCCTTAAAGCCTACCCATAAATCGTTATGGTGCCTTCCGGAGCATCTTTAGGTGGTAATCGGAAATTGGCTCCTAATAGAGTGCCCTCCCTCTTGATCAGCTTGGTTCTAAACTCCTGCTCTCCCAGCTCTTATTTCATAAAGTCACTCATCTGCCGCAGTCTCTCTAGAGCAAAGGAATCAGAATTGGCCCTTGTAGCTAGATGAATGATCAAATAGTTTAGTTCAAATAATCATCATCATCAAATAGCAATGAAGTTCATTCTATTCGTAATTGGTTCCATTCGTTCCCAATGCAGAAATGAGCCTCTTTCTACTTTCTACTGAGTGTGATTCCCAATTAAGCCCATGTAGCTAAAGGTTGATCCCAGATCCGGGTGAAAATTCCATGTATTGCCAGGAGCTTCTCGGGTCTGGGCAATAACCACTGAAAGTCGATTACTTGATGGTCTCGTCGCTAGGGAAATGCATTACGTTATGTTATTATACGATGTATTCTTCGCAGTGAGATGAGAACCAAAATGGAGAATTCGAGTCTCTTGTAGCGATTAGATACCAATTGTAGTGATAACGACTCCGCAATTGATCAGTGACTTGATAGCGATGACGCGACAGAGAGATAAGCAGTGGGTGGACGGCTCACACGGTAAACTATATAATGCATATATAACGCGTTTAACCGGGCCCGGATAAAGAGCGAACCTCTAATTTCGCTCTTTTGTGCAGGAATTCAGGTGCTATACCTGCTAAATAGATTGATCGATTGAAGAGCATTCCCAAATTTATTTATAGAAAATAACTCTTTATATTGAGGGTCCGAAGGAGAGAGAGAAAATAGGGGTGAGTGGTTGGGCTATCTTGTGCTTGTGAAGCCAGTCTTTTTGGTTGGCAGCAGCAGGATACTAGGAATGGATTCCCATGGACCCTAAAGCGATCATGAGCTATTATACCTGGATGAAACTAACCAATGGCGGTACTTATGTGAGTTCTGCAAGCCTATCTTTTTTTTTTTTCATAAGGGGTCCTTTCCCCTATATCCGTGGAAGGAGCCTTTCCCCTATATCTTTGCCCCATATATGTATTGGCCTATTGGGGTCCGAGCTATAAAGTGTAAGTGCTATAGAGTGATTGCGGATTTGTTATTAATAAACTAGGAAAGGGAAAAGGTGGTAGGAAAGGTTAAACCGTTCAGTGGCTATACAATGTGCGGTAAGTTTAGGGAGTGGGACGTTTAGCGGGCAAATCACGTTGCTCCTTCCCCCTAGAAGCCATGCCTATTTGGATCATCTCGCTTTGCGACTGAGTAGGCTATAAGGTTTCACACATGTTTTTGGATTGAAGTCCTTGCCGCTCTGTAAGAAAGGTTGCCAAAGGCATTCTTAGATAGCATCCTTGGTAGCGAGGCGAGGGTGGTTGGCCCGTCCCAGGCTGGGGGCCACTCTACTGTAGCAAGTGGGTAAGGTTCAACCTAAGACAAATGTAATGAGGGAAGGCAAGGGCTCAACACGCGAATGAAGGAGTGGAGTGGCGTAGTAGATCCGTAAGGAGAACGGTAGAAACTGAAACCTTTCCTCTAAATGTAAATGTGCGCTTCAACTTTGGACGAGAGGGAACGAGCACAATCTCCTAAAGTCGCTATCACATGCCTGAGCTGCAGCCGTAGCGTTGGCTTCTCTGCAATGGGGCTGGTCTTCATTATAGCTGTGCATAGGCATCGATACGGGCTAGGCACTATGAATTAGCTCCAGCGATCGCCGCTTCTCCTCACGGGAATGGGGCTTCCCCCAACCTTCTCAATAGGCTTGTCACGGCCGGGGCTATTGGTGCCGGTTGATCAGATAGGCAATGAATAATAGGGGTCAACCAACCTAAGAACTACTCCCATGAACTATAAGGCTCTCAGTCCTCCCCGACTGAGCGGAGGCTGCTCCTAGGTTTCTATCTTGGCGGTAAGTAAAGAATTTGACCCGGAGTAAGATGAGTGTGTTTGCCCCTCCAGTATGTTTGGTTGCGTCTCTGCTGGAGTTCACTGGTCAGGGCAAGTAGATGGGTCTGAGGCGTTTGAACTTCCTATATATTATAGGCCTTTGCACAAAACCCCTACGCTACTGCTCCCAATCCACGTAGCTACTCGACCGGCCGTTGATCTCACGTACGATAGAAGCCATTTTATGGAGCCTTAGAACAACAGGAGCACGCCAGCTGCAGGAAAGTGGTCACCACCAAGGGCTTACTCCAGCTCGTCCCTACCCCAAAGCCAAGCAGAGAGGAGAAAGAAGGGCGGGCTTTTTACCACCAGCCAACCTAGGCTGCTGAGGCACATATTGCTTCGCTACCTTCTGCCCTGGTCCCTTCGCCTATATGCCAGCTTCGGTTAACTTAGCCACACATAGTGCTATGGTGCTACGTACTTCGATACATATAGCTTCGTTGCCTATTGTGTCGTTACCTCATGCCGCCTTGGTTCCTATCATTGTGGTATAGTGATGCTGCTGGCGGCGGACTGATGGGCCACCCATCCTTTCCCCTTGCTCGCTTTAGTTTGAGATCAGAGAGAATGCCAGTTGATCACCGATAGGTGCTGTGATAGAGTCCCTCGCTCCTCTGGGCTCGCTTCGTAAACTTGCTCTTAGGTTCAAGTTGCAGTTGACTTCTGGTTCAGGGAAAGCGAAGCGCTCAAGCTCCGAGGGTCGTAGTAAACTCCTCGTTCTCTTTCCGATAGCTAGGAAGCCGAGTTTCACCAGCAATCCTCAAGTCAAGCGAGAAAGCAAGTGGATCATAAAATCTATCTCGTGCTGGTAGCGAGAAGGAAGTAGGCAGATTGACAGATTATTTCTTTCCAGGCGGAGGGCAGATGAATAAAACCTATCTCTTTCCGGGAGCTAGGCTTAGGTGCCGTCAGATAACTCGTTAGTCAGTAAAGCCCACGGCAGGTGCTGCTGTTAGTAAATCAAGTCAGTAGAGCTGGGTACTCGGTTGATCAAAAGAAATTCCCTCTTCCGGGGAAGGGCGAAAAAGAAAAATTCCAATGGTCTCATGCGTGCAGAGGTCGGCTGTGACGACTGCTGTGGCTCCACATGAGTAGAGGATGGCTGAGTCATCCACAGGAAGTGTTGAGTCAGGTGTTTAGCAGAAGGACCGGAGCTCCCCTCCAGCCACCCTCGCTGCGGCAGTTGTTGTTGTCGCTGCCGAGGCCACTTTGGACATTCCTTTGACTTTTTGTTTGTTTTACAATTCAAACGGGCAGGGGCTGATCAATGCTGTGCTATTGTTAAGTGCTTTTACTTCATCCCGCACGAGGCTAAATCTTCTGCGTCGCATCATCTGCCGAATTGTTGAACTAAATACCCGAAGGTTGAAATCCGTGACGAATCCGGTCAATCCTATGTATGGTGGAAATTACCAAGGAATCTAACGAGGCTCGGTATCTCTCCCGCAAATCTTTGTCTCCACGCGGAATCTGCTGTGGATAGGAAAAGGGACGGGGGAGTGCGCTAGTCAATCAATGAGCAGTATGGTAGATTTGCCCGGATGCAATGGGGAGGTGGGCTCCAGGGCGGCCCCTGGGGAGACTCCTTCGAACGTCTCTATTGAGTGACGGAGCCCTTTTGATTGAATATGATAGCTGAACCGGCAGGGCAGGTCGACTGGTCACTATGCCGAGTCCTCCCCGCTCCGTTGTCCGTCTCGGGGCTGGAATGGAACTCATGAGCAGCTCCCATTTATCGCAGTCCAAGACCGTGTCGGTGTCCCTGTCAGCTGTACTCCCCATAACTTGACCACATGAAAGAGGAGGAAGTGAGACTGTTCCTGTTCCTTAGCACAAGCGCTAAGCGAGAATCATTCCTCTCTACCTGTCCAGGGGGACCGTTCTACCTTCAACGGAGGAAATTCTACTGCTCAGCAGGTCAGAGAGGTCCATTTTCTTGCGACGGATGTCTCCAAAGACCTCTTTGTTCCACACCCTTAGTCTTTGTTTTCAGGATTGCAGCTTTCTGAAGAGGAAGAGGGCAGGCGTGCCTCTGATTCTCAGTAGCCCAGAGTCCTGAATGACCTCTTCCAGCCAGATTTTTCGAAACGTCAGAGGAGGGGCTGAACCAGAAGATTGAGAATCCGGTCAGAAAAACCTCTTCTTTTGGGAGCCGGCTGACGAAGGGACCCCCGTTACTTGATGGGGGGTGGGGCTTTCCAGCTTCCATTTGCCAGAAACCTATCCAAGCGGGATTGAATATGGGCTAGTCCCGTTCTTTTATTGGTCCATGTAAAGACTCCCCCAGTCATTCCGAGATCTATTAGGGCACATTTGTCGATTGCTTCCCGGAATTCCCTCATGCTTATGAGATCGCGATCATTTCCCCCAAGCTTTTCCTCCGGTGAGACAACTGCGTTGAAGTAACCAGCCAAGAGCCATGGCAGATTCAGAAAGAGACACCCCTGTCAGGGTTCCTCCAAAGGGTAGCCCTCCGATCAGCTGAAACCTTAGTGACTACTCCTTTTCGGGACAGATAAGGGTACAGATTTCCCCCGGGGAGCTTAGGTTGCTATTCGCTTCTATCCTTCGGCAGTCAACCGCCTCGCCTCACCTGCCCGTTTGCTATTCGGGAGCTTGCTTTGCAACCTAAGCGATTTCATAACCAGAAAGAAAGACCACTCTTTCAGGATTGGTCGTTGTGTGTCACCACCTCCTTACGTTGCCCGCTTGGAGCGGGGGCTGTAACATTCTATGGACCCTCAGTCTCCTACAAGCAATAAATTACGCCTTGAACTGCGGATCAATCATAATAAACAATACCTTTACTTGTTACTTGTCAATTGGTTTTTCAACGGCCAATAAAAACAAAGCAGCTATTCCTTTATGGGGAGCCAAGCACGCAAAAAACGCTCATCTTCAATTTGCTTTCAAAAGTGCTACGAATCTACTTCGCTAGCTCAAGGTAAAATGACTTCTCGGGTGCTCACGATTACTATGATCTCTGGGTATTCGATGAGTTCCACGAACCTTACATGGGCAGCGCGGTCATTGCAGCCACCGAGGCAGGAACTGCTTTTTCAAACAAAATCCTTAAGATTCTGGACGGTCAGGAGTGTCGACTTTACGGAGAATAGAATAGGTTCTTTACAAAAAGAAGCAACGTGCCCATTATCATGATTGGAAATACACTGCCCTCGTCTATGAAAAAAGAAAAGGTCAGAAAAAAAGATTGAGATTCTTCTCCAATCTACGTAAAGTAGAAGAGGCCCGGATCATAGCATAGCAACCTTGTGGGGTTGCATACAACGAAGAATAACAAACAGCGCCTACGTACAGCGAGAAAAGAAACAAGTACGGCCCCCAAGAGCAGAAAGCCGTTGTAGATAACCTTATTAAAGCAGCCCGGATGACTGAAATATGCCCGAGATTCGATCCCGAGCTCGGCACAAGTAGGAACTTGGGGCGCTGGGAACAAGAAGACTAAAATCAAAAGGCATAGAACAAGCGGAAAGAAAGAGAATTCGAGTAGGGCTTAGCACAAAGAGAGGAATAGGAATATCGGTAAAAGCAGTTAAAACTAGATGTCACTTAGCACTCAGATGCGCGTAATCCACCGTAAACCATTTATTTCTGAACCACCGTGTGGAGGAAAGGCTTCTCAGGGGCTGCGACAAGGGTGGAAAACCCTATCTTACTAAACTAATAATAAGAAAGGTTCCCTCTCGAAAGTCGATCAAAGTCAGAGCGGGGAGGAAGAAGAGGAAGGAGATCGATCGATTTCGCGATCGATCGAACGGCGATCGCGAGTCAATCAGCCCTCCCCCTCAAAAACCTTTATGGGTTAAGTTAGGGGAAAAGAATTCTGTTGAGGACAGTGAGTGTTCGGGTTTCAGATGAGGCTCTTTTCATCAATGTCTGGCCTTATCTTTCTCTTTATCTATCTATAAGCACTTAGTCCCGGCCTTCCTGATCGGCCCCTCGATCCACCTACCTAGTACCAGTTCCATCACAACCGCAGCCCCTTGTCATCACCATTCCAAGCGCATCATTGACCGCACCAAAGGTTCCGCAAACCCTAACACTCAGACCCATCCCAAAACCGATGGTTATCACCTATCCACCCTCGAAGGGACCCATCACTATCAGCCTCCCTCAATTGGAACCTTACACGGGAAATCATGCTGTGCCTTGGAATTACGGCATCGAGGCTACTACCGGGGAAAAGATCGAGCCTGAGGTGGCAGAAATTAAGGAATTCTTGAGGATCATCAAGAACAGTGAATTCTGTGTGGTTGAACAACTCAATAAGATGCCAGCTCAGATATCTATCTTAGGGCTCCTGATAGCATCAGAAGCTCACAGGAATGCCTTACTCAAAATCCTCAATGAAGCCCATGTCGCCTCCACCCTGAAAATTTAGAAAATCTGGTGGGACAGGCCACAAAGGTTATCACTTTTACTGAGGACGAACTTCCTCCAGAAGGAACAGGGCACAACCGGGCACGGAATAGAATGGTAAAGTGCAAGGAGTCGCCAGGGTGCTGATCGATAATGGTTCCGCACTAAATGTATTCCCTCTTATCACCATCATGAAGCTGGGGGTAGACAAGTCTGCCCTTCGCTCTTGCAACACTATCATCAGAGCGGGCAAAAAGAGAAGTTCTGGCGATCTGCCTGTAGAAATTGGGCCATATACCTTCGAGGTCACATTCCAAGTACTTGACATCCCGACAGCATACAACTTTCTGTTAGGACGCCCATGGGTGCATTTCGGCAGGAGCTGTACGCTCCAGTCTTCACCAAAGCATCAAGTACATTGTCCAGGATCACCTCGTAACAGTACATGCAGAAGAGGACTTCATGATTCACAGATCTCCAGCGATTCCATTCATTGATGTGGAGAATGACATTGCCCCTGATGCATACCACACCTTCGAAGTAGTGCCCACCACTTATATTCCCGAAGGCCCTCCAAGCCGAGGATCTCTAACAGCAACTTCATGGTTGCCAAAGTTATGATAGAGAATGGTTCTAAACCAGGAAAAGGCATTGGCCGCTATCTTCAAGGAAGATCAAATCCCATAGAATTGCGCCAAGCAGATGTTCGGGTTAGGGTATGAGCCAACCAAAGATGACAGGAAGCATGCAGCCGAGGAACGACGAAGGAGGAAGCTAGAAAAAAGGAGGGAAAAGAACTTACCATGACAGGAGAGGTGCCTCCCATTTCTGTCAATTTCCCTAAGCCTGCTTGTATCCTCCAACCCGGAACGCCACCACCAGAGCCCGAAGAAACCGTTGAGGTATCAAAGTTGGTAAACGTTCCCCAGGACATGAGAGAGGCATTTGACTACGATGAAGTACCAGAAGATACAGTGTCTCAAGAAGAACAGGTTGCTATGATCCGGACACTCCCTAGTATGTCAGAAGGGAGCACCATTCGACCTGCAACGCCAGGAGAAAGTCTGGATAACTGGGTGATCACTCCTATTCCTACGAGGAAGCAGGAGCCGTTGGGGTAAAGCGAGCACTTAGTATTGGGCCCTGTTGAGTTGCCGCCTTCCAACAAAACAGGAATATTTTGAGCATCAGAAGGCTCCTTTTTACTTTTTTAAACTTGTACTCATTGCTTTCATAATGTTTTTCTTTTCATTTTAGGGGGATACCTAGCCTAGCATTGTGTATGACCAAATAGATCAAGAGGTTAGCCCTTCCCTTGAATATAATTTCGACATCGAGCTCGACGAGGAGACGACATTGAAATTGAAGTTCCCAAGAAAGGACATGGTGGAACGTCATGAGAACGGTCCAAAACCCAACAACGAAGAATCCCTAACAGTCAACATTGGCTCAGAAGAAGTGGGCAAAGAAGTCAAAATCGGCACGTCCTTGTCAAACAACCATAAAAAGGACAGAATTCCGCTCCTCAAAGAATTTCCAGACGTCTTTGCATGGTCGTATAAGGACATGCCTGGGATATTGTTGAGCACCAGCTCCCACTAAAACCAGAATGCAAGCCTGTCAAACAGAAGCTCAGGAGAATGAAGCCTCAATGGTTGTTAAAAATAAGAGAGGAAGTGATGAAGCAATTTGAAGCCTCAGGGTGGCTACCTACCCGGGCAAATATTGTCCCAGTTCCGAAGAAGGATGGAAGAGTCAGAATGTGTGTCGACTATCGTGACTTGAACAGAGCAAGCCCTAAAGATGACTTCCCTCTTCTTCACATTGACATTTTTTTGAGTCCTGCCGGAAATGGGATGTTCTCTTTCATGGATGGCTTCTCGGGATACAATCAGATCAAGATGGCGAAGCAGGACCAAGAAAAGACTTCTTTCATCACTCAATAGGGAACTTTCTGTTACAAAGTTCTGCCCTTCGGCCTCCGCAGGGGCAACCCATCAAAGAGCCATGACAGCCATCTATCTTCCATGATCTTATGGGAGACATCGTTGAAGATGACGTTGATGACATCCTTGTCAAATCAAAGACTGCAAGTCAGCATATTCAACACCTGGGCTCTGCGATTATTGCAGCATCCGCTGCCCCTCAGAAGTGTGTGTTTGGAGTATCATCAGGCAAGCTCCTAGGGTTTCTCGTTAGGGTATCGAGCCGGTCAAGATACGCGCCATCATCAACATGCCGCCACCGCGCAATATCCAGGAGCTACGAAGCCTACTCGGACAACTACTGCCCCTTTTTCATATCCAAAGCAAGTACCAGGTGTGAATCTATGAACCAACTACTCGATTAGTGGCCATTTCGAATGGACCGATAAGTGTCAAGAGGACTTCAGGAAACTGATCATTCCAGTTCCCAGTACAGTCGTCAAAAGAGTCAAAAAAATAGAAAGGCTTTTGTCGAGAGCAAGCTTCCTATGACCCCTTTCCTGATGGTCTAGCTTCTGCTTTCTCTGTTTCCGATGAGCTTTCGTTTGACTGCCCCTAAACAGGACGAGCTTTTCAGCCCTTCAGACAGAAAGGGATCCCGAATCATATACCGATAGGGAAGAGAGCGGATTCGGTCTTTAGTTTCCGATCGTCAGTCCAGCGTTGATTGATCTGACTGGAAAGGTGAATCCGACCGGGCTTTCATCTCGAATAAGGATAGAAGGGCTTTGCAGCCATGGGCAAGTCTATCGGTCCGTAGGGGCACTCGTACATCGATCGAAGAGTGGTGTCCGATGTTTTAACCAGATCAGGAAGATCTAAGCACAAAAAGTCAATGATTCATTAGCTTCACAAGAAGTGGGCGGGGCGGTCTCAATCTCCTTTCTTCTTTCTTTCATTCAGATACAAATTCAAACTTGAAAAGGATCTTTCTGATTCTCGAAGAATGAGGGGCAAAGAACTCCCAGCAGCGGAAACTCAAGCGGGAACTAGACTTGCCATATCATCAGAGGATAGACGCTTCTTTCCCTTCGCTTCCCTGGCTTCATTCCCCTTTGCTCTAGCTCTGTGGTAAAGTGCTCTCACCCGGAGGGAAGACCAACTAAATCAGATTCTGACCCCACAGACGCAAGAAAGACCAACGCACGAGCAGCTCTTTCTCCCTTTGCCCTATACCTCACATCCCGCGCAACATCGAAAGACCTATCAACTAGAGCTAGAGCTCCTAACTCGCCTATGACCAGGTTTTAGAATCCTAATTCTTCACTCTGGGAACTCCTCTTGATTGACCGAGAAAAGAAAAACAGAGTATAAGAACATCGGGAACTAGTGGCCGTGGGTCTCAGTACAGGATGAAAAGAAGTTCACCTTCGGGAAAGCCTACTTTCCCTCTTCTATGCGCAGCTGGTTCAAGTCCAGGATGCAAATCAGTCCTTTCTTCCCATCTCGTTCGAAGCGGGAAGCCCATCTGCTCTAGGACTTCTAACTCCAGTTTCGTTTTCTCTTTCTTTCAATCGTGGGTGGACATCCTTTCTGAAAGGAAGTTAACCCGGGAGCCATCTCTTTTTATCAAGTGAGATGGAGTGTAAACAGGGTGGAATCCCCTTTCCATTTACAAGTTGATGGTTTCATTTCTTCGCCTAGTTGATCTAATTGATCTCTCCTTTCCTTCCTTCTCTCCCTATCCTTCTCACTACCTCTCGAATCGTACTCTCGCCTTTCCCCCATTCTTTCTTCCCCGAGGAATAGGAGTAAGAGCGCCCTACCTTTTTTTCTCCCCTTTCGCTCGCATCAGTCTCCCTGCGAGCATTATTAGCATTAGCGCGAGCTGCTTTCCTCATTGGCCTCTCACTCTCTTCCTAGCAGCCGTAGTTCAACCTAGCTCCTTATCTCTCCCTCTGGGTGAGCCTCCTCTCATCCGTAACACCTACGGACTATCCTTCGCCACTATAAAAACCCCTGCAGTAGGAATCCTTTCTCTATCCGTCCCAGGTCACTCGCTTCATTCGTTCTCCCAACCGGTCTCAACTCACTACTAAGAAGAATAGGACGAAATCGAACTACTCTCTTTCGCACATAGAGGGAGCCGCCCTTACATCAGCAGTCAAATCCCTCCTACTAAACAAGAAAAGGTAAATAAGCTAGGGCTGCTAGGGATGTTAGGTCTAAGGCAGAGAGTTACACCTTGGACTGAGCCTCAGGCTAGTTAAGGCCAGGGAAAGGGTAGCGACTACGGCAATGGTTTCAGTTCAAAGCCCACTTTTTCGAGTAAGTAGTAAGCTATCTCAAGCAGATCATTATTTGTTTGTCTATCGTCGGTTTGGTTGTCTTCCTCCCATTCATGCCTCATTTTG